AACACCTACTTGTTTTTTTTGTTAATAGAACCCTAGTGATTGTATTTGGATGCGTATTAGGATAGTAAATGAAATATTCAAATGATTTTTTATCGAATGACTATTCATCTATTGTATTTTTCATGTAAATATGTGCAACAAGGCTTTATGGAAAAAGGGTGGTTCAACTCGATGTTGTCCAAAAAAAAGGAGTTAGAATACGGGTATGGGCTAAGTAAATCAATGGGCAGCCTTGGTTCTATTGAAAATACCAGTGTAAGTGAAGACCCGATTAGAAATGATATAGATAAAAACACTCTTAGTGGGAGCGATAGTGACAATTCTAGTTACAGTAATGTTGATCATTTAGTCGGCGTTAGAGACATTCATAATTTCGTACCTGATGATACTTTTTTAGTTAGGGATAATAATAGGGACAGTTATTTCATATGTTTTGATATTGAAAATCAAATTTTTGAGATTGACAATGCTCATTCTTTTCTAAGTGAACTAGAAAGCTCTTTTTCTAATTCTCGGAATTTTTGTTATCTAAATAGTGTATCTAATAGTGATGATCCCCACTATGATCCTTACATATATGATACTAAATATAGTTGGAATAAACACATTACTAGCTGTATTGACAGCTATTTTCGTTCTCAAATTTGTATTGATAGTTACATTTTAAGTGGTATTGTCAATTACAATGACAATTACATTTCTAGTTACATTTTTGATGAAAGCAGAAATAGTAGTGAAACCCAGAGTTCAAGTATAAAAACGAGTCCGGCTGGTAGTGAGTTAACTATAACAGAAACGGAAAATTCTAATGATCTAGATTTTACTCAAAAATATAGGCATTTATGGGTTCAATGCGAAAATTGTTATGGATTAAATTATAAGAAATTTTTGAAATCAAAAATGAATATTTGCGAACACTGTGGACATCATTTGAAAATGAGTAGTTCAGATAGAATAGAACTTTTGATTGATCCAGGTACTTGGGTTCCTATGGATGAAGATATGGTCTCTGTGGATACCATTGAATTTCCGTTGGAAGAGGAATCTTACAAAGATCGTATTGATTCTTATCAAAGAAAAACAGGATTAACTGAGGCTGTTCAAACAGGCACAGGTCAACTAAACGGTATTCCCATAGCAATTGGGGTTATGGATTTTCAGTTTATGGGGGGTAGTATGGGCTCCGTAGTTGGCGAGAAGATCACTCGTTTGATCGAATATGCTACCAATCGGTTTTTGCCTCTTATTCTAGTGTGTGCTTCCGGAGGAGCACGCATGCAAGAAGGAAGTTTGAGCTTGATGCAAATGGCTAAAATAGCTTCCGCTTTATATGATTATCAATCAAAGAAAAAGTTATTCTATGTATCAATCCTTACATCTCCTACTACTGGTGGGGTGACAGCCAGTTTTGGTATGTTGGGCGATATCATTATTGCCGAACCCAATGCCTACATTGCATTTGCGGGTAAAAGAGTAATTGAACAAACATTGAATACGACAGTACCTGAGGGCTCACAAACGGCTGAATATTTATTCCATAAGGGCCAATTCGACCTAATCGTACCACGTAATCTTTTAAAAGACGTTCTGAGTGAGTTATTTCAGCTCCACGCTTTCTTTTCTCTGAATCAAAATTCAATCAAGTGGATCCTTAATAAAAAAAATATATTAATTAATCAAAATATAAATTATTATTTTTTTTTTATAAAACGAGTAGTTATTTAGTTTATAGAAATCAAAGCCAAAATCCGTAGAATGGATTTTGGCTTGGTAGCATTTGATAACATAAGATTTAATTGTAAAAATAATTATGCGGATCATTTTTTTTTTACCGACATTCCCGATTACTAATCAGTAAAAACCTCTATCAAAAAAAAGAATGCATTCCTTCTTCCGCTAAATTAAAATTAGGCAAGGAGAATAAAGCGAATTTCACGTTCTCTTCTTATGTGTATATAATTCAAATATAGAAAATTTAAAAGTGAAAAGTACAGAATCTTGCATCTTTCGATATTTTTTTAGAATCCCCAGTTTTACTAAGACTCCCTATTCCCGGATCGGATTGTAACAAATTTTTCAGGAAGTTGTAAGAAACTCTTTCTTTATTTTATTCCATTTTATGAAATTCAAATTATAAGACAAAAACAAGATAATAAAAAAGGCGATTATCATATATATATATATATCATGTAGAAAGATGAAAAATTATATTTATTTAGTTCGACATTCCTTGCACTTATTTTATTATATTTATATATTTTTTATTATATCACATATACTCACTTAGATATGCTTAGTATAATTCTATATGAATTAGAAATAATGATTATAAGATACCTTTATAACAATATAAATAACAATATAACAATAACAGGTAAAAATAGTAAATCCAGGTATCCATTTTATGACAAATTTACCCTCTTTTTTTGTGCCTTTCGTGGGCCTAATATTGCCGGCAATTGCGATGGCTTCTTTATCTCTTCATATTCAAAAAAACAAGATTTTTTAGATATCGATATGATGGGGCTAAATCTCATCTATTTTGTTTTTTTTTTTTCAAGATTTAGACTTAGACCATAACACAGATATCTATTTCTTAGAATAAAATATGTGATGTGGTTTCCCCCGAACATAAAGAAACTATTATTGTTATTCGTGTGTAAACACGATATATGAGTAAATAAATTATAGCTATTTGCAACGAAATCAAATCGGGATCGGGGCGAATGCCTTAAATGTAAAGTGAATATATCTATATGTATGTGGATATCTATAGGAAATCATACGAAATGGATATTATTATTTTATATCTAACCAATTCGATGAATTACTCCTAAAATAAAAGTTCACATCAGAATAGTGCTAGTTGATGAGAGTTATTTCGGAAACACACAAAAAGTCAAATTAATTTGGGTTATTCTCTCAATTTCAATAAAATGCAACTAGATCTAGTATGAATTGGCGATCAGAACATATATGGATAGAACTTATAGCAGGGTCTCGAAAAACAAGTAATTTCTGCTGGGCCTTTATCCTTTTTTTAGGTTCATTAGGGTTTTTATTAGTTGGAATTTCCAGTTATCTTGGTAGAAATTTGATATCTTTATTTCCGCCTACGCAAATCATTTTTTTTCCACAGGGGATCGTGATGTCTTTCTACGGAATTGCGGGTCTCTTTATTAGCTCTTATTTGTGGTGCACAATTTCGTGGAATGTAGGTAGTGGTTATGATCGGTTCGATAGAAAAGAAGGAATAGTGTGTATTTTTCGTTGGGGATTTCCTGGAAAAAATCGTCGCATCTTCCTCCAATTCTTTATGAAAGACGTCCAGTCCATCAGAATAGAAGTGAAAGAGGGTATTTATGCTCGTCGTGTCCTTTATATGGAAATCAGAGGCCATGGCGCTATTCCTTTGACTCGTACTGATGAGAATTTGACTCCACGAGAACTTGAGCAAAAAGCTGCTGAATTGGCTTATTTTTTGCGTGTACCAATTGAAGTATTTTAAAAAATGAATTGAAACTGAAATGAAAAGAATGAATGCTTTTTTTTATTTTCAATAGAGAGATTATATCTTGTAGATTCTCTTTTTTTTTGTTTTGTCAATCAATCTTTCTTTTTATCCCTTTTTGTACTTCTTAATTACCAAACGATTGGGATGCTTATAACGATAGCTTTTTTGTCTTGTTTTGGTAGTCATTTTTTTTATCAGAATCACAATATTCTTCAGAAAATTCTCTCAATTATTCCCGGACTATGCGTCGTTTTTTTTTTTTTTCAAAAAATTGGATATTTTGATAGAAAGAGAGTTCTTTCGTTTCAAAATCTGAATAATATTTGTTACTTGAAGGGGCTCTTTCATGCATTTCTTTATTGAAAGGGGTCACTCTCTTCGAATTTTAGCAAGTGATAGATTTGGAAACAATCTCTTTATTCGAAGTGGATTCTTTTTTATTCCATTTCTGTATTATTTATAAATTCAAGTACTAACCGCCGAATCATACACAAAAAAAGCGGGGAATAGATTCGTGGGCTCGATAACTTGTAATAGAACTGATCCTTGATAGGAATATTAGTTAGTATCGTATAGCGTCAACGAATGGGGTGAGTTCATTAAAAATTCAAAGACGAAGAAATGGCAAAAAAGAAAGCATTCATTCCCCTTCTATATCTTGCATCTATAGTATTTTTGCCCTGGTGGATCTCTCTCTCATTTACTAAAAGTCTGGAATCTTGGGTTACTAATTGGTGGGATACTAGGCAATCCGAAATTTTTTTGAATGATATTCAAGAAAAGAGTATTCTAAAAAAATTCATAGAATTAGAGGAACTCTTACTCTTGGACGAAATGATAAAGGAATACCCGGGAACACATCTAGAAAAGCTTCGTATCGGAATCTACAACGAAACGATCCAATTGATCAAGATGCACAATGAAGATTGTATCCATACGATTTTGCACTTCTCGACAAATATGATCTGTTTCGTTATTCTAAGTGGTTATTCTATGCTAGGTAATGAAGAACTTGTTATTCTTAACTATTGGGTTCAAGAATTTCTATATAACTTAAGCGACACAATCAAAGCCTTTTCCATTCTTTTAGTAACTGATTTATGTATAGGATTCCATTCGCCCCACGGTTGGGAACTAATGATTGGATCTGTCTACAAAGATTTTGGATTTGCTCATAATGATCAAATTATATCCGGTCTTGTTTCTACCTTTCCGGTCATTCTAGATACAATTTTAAAATATTTGATTTTTCGTTATTTAAATCGTGTATCTCCCTCACTTGTAGTGATTTATCATTCAATGAATGACTGAAAAATGATTCACTGATCCAATTAGAATGGTTGGTTGTTACTTTGTACATAAGCAAAACATTCAAAACTGTACTTATTCTTTTTACTCATACAAGGGATTCGATTCCTCCTATATTCTATTCCATTACAATAAAATTCTTTTAGTACATAGCAGAATCATAGATAGGGAACTATAC